CAACAGAAATTTTTTATTTATTAAATTTAATCAATGAATTGGTTGTAAAATACACATCAAATTTAAATTTTAAAAGACTTTTTTTAGTTACAGAACACGAACAAGTAAGAATTGATTCAGAGGATCGAATCAAAATTTTAAAATTATTATTTGATGCAATTAGAACTGTTCCCAACGATAAAATGATTAAAAAAAAATCTATTGGAATAAAAGAAATTAATAAAAAAGTTCCTCGATGGTCATACAAATTAATCAACGATTTTGAACAACAGGAGGGGGAAACCGAAGAAACTGTGGTAGAGGATCATCAGATTCGTTCAAGAAAATCCAAACGTGTAGTGATTTTTACTGATAACCAACAAAATACTGATGCTTATACTAATACCAAAGAAACTAATAATACTGATCAAACAGGCGAAGTTGCTTTGATACGTTATTCCCAACAATCGGATTTTCGTCGAGACATAATCAAAGGCTCCATGCGCGCTCAAAGACGTAAAACAGTTACTTGGAAACTCTTTGAAGCAAATGCGCATTCCCCTCTTTTTTTGGACCGAATAGACAAATCTTTTTTTTTTTTTTTTGATATTTCTGAACGGATGAAAAAAATTTTTAGAAATTGGATGTGGAAAAACACAGAATTCACAATTTCGAATTATACAGAGAAAAAGACAAAGGAAAGCGCGAAAAAAAAAGAGGAGGACAAAAAAGAAGAAGACAAAAGAAAGGAGAAAGTGCGTATACAAATAGCGGAAGCCTGGGATAGTATTTTACTTGCTCAAGTAATGAGAGGTTTTTTATTAGTAACCCAATCAATTCTTAGAAAATATATTATATTACCTTCATTGATAATAGCTAAAAATATCGTCCGTATACTATTATTTCAATTTCCGGAATGGTATGAGGACTTAAAGGATTGGAATAGAGAAATGCATGTTAAATGTACCTATAACGGCGTTCAATTATCAGAAAAAGAATTTCCAAAAAACTGGTTAACAGACGGCATTCAGATCAAGATCCTATTTCCTTTTCGTCTTAAACCTTGGCACAGATCTAAGTTACGAGCCCCTTATAACGATCCAATGAAAAAGCAAGGTCAAAAAAATGATTTTTGTTTTTTAACAATTTTTGGAATGGAAGCTGAACTACCTTTTGGTTCTCCCAGAAAAAAACTTTCATTTTTTGAACCGATTTTAAAAGAACTCAAAAAAAAAATTAAAAAATTGCAAAAGAAATGTTTTATAATTCTAGGAATTTTAAAAGAACAAACAAAATTGTTTCTAAATGTCTCAAAAAAACCAAAAAAATGGATCATTAAAAACATTCTGTTTATAAAAGAAATAATAAAAGAACTCTCAAAAATAAACCCAATTATATTATTTGGATTGAGAGAAATAGAAGTATATGAATTGAGTGAAATTAAAAAAGATTCAATAATCAGTAATCGGATGATTCAGGAATCGTCCATTCAAATTAGATCTCAGGATTGGACAAATTATTCATTAACAGAAAAAAAAATGCAAGATCTGACTGATAGAATAAACACCATCATAAATCAAATAGAAAAAATTACAAAAGACAAGAAAAAGGGATTTATAACTTCAAATAGAAATTTGAGTTCTAACAAAATAAGTTATGATGATAAAAGATTGGAATCACAAAAAAATATTTGGCAGATATTAAAAAGAAGAACTGCTCGATTAATCCGTAAATCCCATTATTTTATAATATTTTTCATTGAAAAGATATACATAGATATCTTTCTATCTATGATTAATATTCCTAGTATCAATACACAACTTTTTCTTGAATCAACAAAAAAAATTATTAATAAAAACATTAACAGTAATGAAGCAAATCAAGAAAGAATTAATAAAACAAATCAAAGTTTAATTAAATTTATTTCGATTATAAAAGAGTCACTTTCTAATACTAATATTAGTCTTAATTCAAAGACTTTTTTTGACTTATCTTACTTTTCACAAGCATATGTATTTTACAAATTATCACAAACCAAACTTATTAAGTTAGAGAAATTGAAATCCGTATTTCAATATAATGGAACCCCCCTTTTTCTTAAGAATGAAATAAAGGATTTTTTTGTTGTAAGACAAGAACTATTTCATTCCGAATTAAGACCTAAGAATCTTCGCAATTCTGGAATGAATCAATGGACAAATTGGTTAAGGAGTCATTATCAATATCAATGTGATGTATCTCAAATTAAATGGTCTAGAGTAGTACCACAAAAATGGCGAAATATATTGAACTGTATAGCTCAAAATAAAGATTTATATAAAGATTTGTGTGATTTATATGAAAAAGATGAATTAATTCACTACGAAAAAAAAACAAAAATTGAAACGGATTTATTATTGAATCAAAAGGATAATTTTAAAAAACAATATAGATATGATCTTTTAGCATATAAATCTATAAATTCTGAAACTAAGAAGTACTCTTCAATTTATGGATCACCATTACAAGTAAAAACGAACCAAGATATTTTTTATAATTACAACACACATAAACAAAAATCATTTAATATGGTAGAAATGGTAGAAGATGATATTCGAGATATGGATAAAAATACGGATAGAAAATTTTTTGATTGGAGAATTCTCGATTTTTGTCTTAAAACGAAGGTCGATATTGAGGCCTGGATCAATATTGATACTGACACTAACAGTAATAAATATACTAAGACTAGGGTTAATAAGTATCAAATAATTGATAAAATCAATAATAAGAGTCTTTTTTATCTCACACTTCAGCAAGATCAAAAAATCAACCTATCCAATCAAAAACCCCTTTTGGATTGGATGGGAATGAATGAAGAAATACTAAGTCGTCCCATATCAAATCTGGAACTTTGGTTCTTGCCAGAATTTGTGAGACTTTATAATACGTATAAAATGAAACCGTGGGTTATACCAATTAAATTACTACTTTTTAATTCTAATATAAAAAAAAATGCTAGTGAAAACAAAAGCATCACTGGAAATAAAAAAAGAGATCCTTTTATATCAATATCGTCGAATGAAAAAAAATCTCTTGAATTAGAAAACCGAAATCAAGGAGAAAAAGAATCCACGGGCCAAGCAGATCTTAAATCATCTCTTTCAAACCAAGAAAAAGATGTTGAAGAAGATTATACGGGATCGGACATGAAAAAACATAGAAATAAAAAGCAATACAAGATCAATACAAAAGCGGAGTTTGATTTCTTCCTAAAAAGGTATTTGTATTTTCAATTGAGATGGGATGATTCTTTAAATAAAAAAATAATCAATAACATCAACGTATATTGTCTCCTGCTTAGACTGATAAATCCAAGAGAAATTACTATATCCTCTATTCAAAGGGGCGAAATGAGTCTGGATATTTTGACGATTCAGAAAGATGTAACTCTTACAGAATTTATTAAAAGGGGATTTTTGATTATTGAACCAATTCGTCTAGCTATAAAAAATGATGGAAAATTTATTATGTATCAAACCCTCGGTATTTCATTAGTTCATAAAAGTAAACATCAAATAAATCAAAGATACCGAGAAAAAAAACATGTTGATAAGAATTCTGATGAAGTCATTACAAAACATCAAAAGATGACGGGAAATAGATATAAAAAAAATTATGATTTGTTTGTTCCTGAAAATATTTTATCGCCTAGACGTCGTAGAGAATTGCGAATTCTAATTTGTTTAAATTCTAAGAATAGACATAGAAAGGCATCTTTTTGTAATGGGAATGAGGTAAACAGTCAAGTTGTGGATAAAAGCAAAAAATATAAAAAAAAACTTATAAAATTAAAGCTATTTCTTTGGCCCAATTATCGATTAGAAGATTTAGCTTGTATGAATCGTTATTGGTTTAATACGAATAATGGCAGTTGTTTCAGTATGGTAAGGATACATATGTATCCGCGATTGAAAATTCATTAATAGTACATTTTTCCTATATTTCCCATACCATATCTGGTCTATGACGACAAAGAGATGCACGCATACATTGTCTTACATTCCATTCTGATACATGATACTAATTCAATGACATATCAATTAGATCTAGAATGAACAAAATTTTATTATTTTAGGTCTAAACTTTTATCTTTTGTGAGTGAAGAAACCAACCATACTTTTTTATCCCCTTTCAAATCCAATTTTAAAATGAAAATAGGATTGAGTAAGTTTTATTAAATTAAAAAAATTAGAAATTAATAACGAAATACAAATTTTTGTATATACCAAATAAAAATTAGGGGCATTATTATTACTGATCAATAAAGATATCTATCAATAAAAAATATCTTAAAATAAAAAGAGGGGGGGAGAGAAGATTTCAGTTTATGGTAAAAAATTCATTCATCTCAGTTATTTCACAAGAAGAAAAAGACGAAAACAGAGGATCTGTTGAATTTCAAATAGTTAGTTTCACCAATAGGATACGAAGACTTACTTCACATTTACAATTACACAAAAAAGACTATTTATCTCAGAGAGGTTTACGTAAAATTCTGGGAAAACGCCAACGATTACTGTCTTATTTGTCAAAGAAAAATAGAATATGTTATAAAGAATTAATTAATCGGTTGGATATTCGGGAGTCAAAAACTCGTTAATTTTATTTTTATAAAGGCATTTTGAATTATTTGATTTATTAGATCTTGAATTTTAATGAACTTTTTTTCGTTTTCAGCAATTCATGAAAGAATGAATCGAGGAAAAACCTATGAATATACCGGCTACAAGAAAAGACCTCATGATAGTCAATATGGGCCCCCACCACCCATCAATGCATGGTGTTCTTCGACTCATCATTACTCTAGATGGTGAAGATGTTATTGACTGTGAACCAATATTGGGTTATTTACACCGAGGAATGGAAAAAATTGCGGAAAATCGAACAATTATACAATATTTGCCTTATGTAACACGGTGGGATTATTTAGCTACTATGTTCACAGAAGCAATAACTGTAAACGGACCGGAACAGTTGGGAAATATTCAAGTACCTAAAAGAGCCAGCTATATCAGAATAATTATGTTGGAGTTGAGTCGTATAGCTTCTCATCTGTTATGGCTCGGTCCTTTTATGGCGGATATTGGTGCACAAACTCCCTTTTTCTATATTTTCAGAGAAAGAGAATTAGTATATGATCTATTCGAAGCTGCCACCGGTATGAGAATGATGCATAATTATTTTCGTATCGGAGGAGTAGCGGCCGATCTACCTCATGGCTGGATAGATAAATGTTTGGATTTCTGCGATTATTTTTTAACAAGAGTTGCTGAATATCAAAAACTTATTACACGAAATCCTATTTTTTTAGAACGAGTCGAGGGAGTAGGCATTATTGGTAGAGAGGAAGTAATAAATTGGGGTTTATCGGGACCAATGCTGCGAGCTTCCGGAATACAATGGGATCTTCGTAAAGTTGATCATTATGAATGTTACGACGAATTTGATTGGGAAGTACAGTGGCAAAAAGAAGGAGATTCATTGGCTCGTTATCTAGTCCGAATTGGTGAAATGATAGAATCCGTAAAAATTATTCAACAGGCCCTGGAAGGAATTCCAGGGGGACCCTATGAGAATTTAGAAATACGATACTTTGATAGAGAAAGGAATCCGGAATGGAATGATTTTGAATATCGATTTATTAGTAAAAAGCCGTCTCCTACATTTGAATTGCCGAAACAAGAACTTTATGTGAGAGTAGAAGCCCCAAAGGGAGAATTGGGAATTTTTCTCATAGGGGATCAGGGTGGTTTTCCTTGGAGATGGAAAATCCGCCCGCCGGGTTTTATCAATTTGCAAATTCTTCCGCGGTTAGTTAAAAGAATGAAATTGGCTGATATTATGACGATACTAGGTAGTATAGATATCATTATGGGAGAAGTTGATCGTTGAAATGATAATTGATACACCGGAAGTACAAGATATCGATTCTTTTTCTAGATTAGAATTTTTTAAAGAGGTTTATGGAATTCTATGGGTTCTTGTTCCTATTTTGACTCTTGTAGTGGGAATCACAATAGGCGTACTGGTAATTGTATGGTTAGAAAGAGAAATATCGGCAGGGATACAACAACGTATTGGACCTGAATACGCCGGCCCTTTGGGAGTTCTTCAAGCTCTAGCAGATGGGACAAAACTACTTTTCAAAGAAAATCTTTTTCCATCTAGGGGGGATACTCGTTTATTCAGTATCGGGCCATCCATAGCAGTCATATCAATTTTAGTAAGCTATTCAGTAGTTCCTTTTGGATATCACCTTGTTTTAGCGGATCTCAATATCGGTGTTTTTTTATGGATTGCCATTTCCAGTATTGCTCCAATTGGACTTCTTATGTCGGGATACGGGTCAAATAATAAATATTCCTTTTTAGGCGGTCTACGAGCTGCTGCTCAATCGATTAGTTATGAAATACCATTAACTTTATGTGTGTTATCAATATCTCTACGTGCGATTCGTTGATACATAGACATAAACTTTTCTCTATTCCTTCCTTTCAAGGAAAGGGTTGGAATGGATTGAGTAGATATCTTAATTTTTTTTTTATTCATTATTCGGGTTGATGAACTAAATCAAATAGTTATATGAGTGAAAGAAAACAGCTTATATATAAATTCGCAGTAAAAAGATTGATTCTCATTTTCTATGTATAAGAGTTAGAGAGTTAAGCGGAAATAAACAGAAGAGACCGTTTCCCCCAAGATTGGTTGATTAGTCATCCTGACTTGAAGCGGGTTCAAAAGATCAACCGTATTGAGTTTTCACTATCATTTTTATGTATTAGCATAACGGGGGATTGAGCAAAAACGAGTGGATGGTTAGAAACACGAACATATGTAAAGGATTAGTAATGGAGATTATGTAAATTCTCCAAAAGGACATTTTTACATAATATACAAACAAAGAATACTAATTGGGGCTTGAAGTTGGTAGAAATGATCAGGCAGTACTCCCCATGACACGATTCCAATCCAGAGTATACTCCTATCCACCGATTTAATAAATAACTATTCGAAACGAAATAATCCTTTACTTTATTTTGAAAGCCCTCTTTTTCTCAGAAATAGAAAGAAGAATAGGAACGAAAAAAAAAAAAAAAGATATACTTTATTTATTCTTTGTTACTTTTATTCTTTCCCATATACATATTAATAGATATATAATTTGTGTCATAATTCATTAATTAATATAGAATTTTTTTTTCGTACGTGAAACCAACGGGTTATTAATATTTTTACAAGAAGTATTTTATTGAACAGTTAAGTTATTACTGAACAAAGAAGAATTGAAATTATTATTGAAATTATTAAATTAAAGAAAGGATGAGATCAATTCAGAAGTACTTTTTTTATTTAATTTTGAATTAAAATAATTATAACAGACAGAATTCAATTGGTCTAATTTGGGACCGGCCGATAGTTATCCATCCTACAAACATATCAAGATTCAAAAAAGAATACTGACGCGGTCCCTATATTTATTTCTGGCCTTCAAGGAGCCGTATGAGGTGAAAATCTCATGTACGGTTCTGTAATAGCGATGGTAACAGTGATGGTATCACCGACTATAATTATCTAACAGTTCAAGTACAATTGATATTGTTGAGGCGCAATCAAAATATGGTTTTTGGGGATGGAATTTGTGGCGTCAGCCTATAGGGTTTATCATTTTTATTATTTCTTCCCTAGCAGAATGTGAGAGATTACCTTTTGATTTACCAGAAGCAGAAGAAGAGTTAGTAGCAGGTTATCAAACCGAATACTCGGGTATAAAATTTGGGTTATTTTATGTTGCTTCCTATCTAAACCTATTGGTTTCTTCATTATTTGTAACAGTTCTTTACTTGGGAGGTTGGAATATATCTATTCCGGACATATATGTTTCTGAGCTTTTTGAAATAAATAAAACATGTGGAGTTTTTGGAGCGATAATTGGTATCTTTATTACATTAGCTAAAACTTATTTGTTCTTGTTCATTCCTATCACAACAAGATGGACTTTACCGAGGCTAAGAATGGACCAACTATTGAATCTTGGATGGAAATTTCTTTTACCTATTTCTCTCGGTAATCTATTATTAACAACTTCTTTCCAACTCTTTTCACTGTAAAGTAACATTCTATATTCACAACGTGTCTCAAACAAGAGAAATAAACAAACATAAAACTATTCATATATATATTAACGATATGTTCTCTATGGTAACTGGGTTCATGAATTATGGTCAACAAACAGTACGAGCTGCAAGGTACATTGGTCAAAGTTTCATGATTACTTTATCCCACGCAAATCGTTTACCCGTAACTATTCAATATCCTTATGAAAAATCAATCACCGCGGAGCGTTTCCGCGGTCGAATCCATTTTGAATTTGATAAATGTATTGCTTGTGAAGTATGCGTTCGTGTATGTCCTATAGATCTACCCGTTGTTGATTGGAAATTGGAAACCGATATTCGCAAGAAACGGCTGCTTAATTACAGTATTGATTTCGGAGTCTGTATATTTTGTGGTAATTGCGTTGAGTATTGTCCAACGAATTGTTTATCAATGACTGAAGAATATGAACTTTCTACTTATGATCGTCACGAATTGAATTATAATCAAATTGCTTTGGGTCGTTTACCAATGTCAGTAATTGACGATTATACAATTCGAACAATTTTGAATTCGCCTCAAATAAATAAGTAAATCTCTTATTAACGAATAATTTAGAATTACTTTACTAATAACTAATATAGAAGGAATTTAGGTTTCTTTCGTGTTGTTTGGTCAATAACTACAAATACCAACTATTGATTGGTTGGTAAGAAACGCGTCTTAATTTGGATTGAAAATCCATTAATTAATATATCCATAATTGTTTTAAAATATATCGTTTAGAATTAGAACGACTCTTTCAGATAAAGAATGAAATTAGTCCAATAATAGTACTCACATTTTTTCATATCCCTTAGTATTTATTTACTTAGGATTAAATTAGGAATTGCTCAAAAATCATAAAAAAAAAAATTTCTGGTCGGGTCTCAATAAGGTCATGAAAAACATTTCTATTTATTTATCTCTTATTTTACATATAATGGATTTGCCCGGACCAATACATGATTTTCTTTTAGTCTTTCTGGGATCGGTTCTTATACTAGGAGGTATGGGGGTGGTATTATTTACCAACCCCATTTATTCTGCCTTTTCGTTGGGACTGGTTCTTGTTTGTATATCCTTATTCTATATTCTATTAAACTCTTATTTTGTAGCTGCTGCACAACTCCTTATTTACGTGGGAGCTATAAATGTTTTAATCGTATTTGCTGTGATGTTCATGAATGGTTCAGAATATTACAAAGATTTGAATCTTTGGACCATTGGGGATGTGGTTACTTTGCCAGTTTGTACAAGTATTTTTGTTTTACTCATGATTATTATTACGGATACGTCATGGTACGGAATTATTTGGACTACAAGATCAAACCAGATTATAGAGCAAGATTTGATAAGTAATAGTCAACAAATTGGAATTCATTTATCAACAGATTTCTTTCTTCCATTTGAATTCGTTTCGATAATTCTTTTAGCCGCTTTGATAGGTGCAATTGCCGTGGCGCGACAGTAAAAAATTTATAGAATTAGCAATGCACATTAAACTCTGTTCGGTTTTATTACATTACATTTATTTCCCTTTAATTAAAGATTGTTTATGTCTAAAATAGAAATTATTCAATCTATTCTATTAACACTAGAAAATCTGCCTTTGTTCCGTACTTTTTTTTATTCTAGTCAATTGAATCTGTTGAATTGTTGTTCAGTTCATATTGAAATGAATCGAAATTGATAAGGAGTTGGTCAATGATGCTCGAACATGTACTTGTTTTGAGTGCCTACTTATTTTCTATCGGTATCTATGGATTGATCACGAGCCGGAATATGGTTAGAGCCCTTATGTGTCTTGAACTTATACTGAATGCGGTTAATATGAATTTCGTAACATTTTCTGATTTTTTTGATAGTCGCCAATTAAAAGGAAATATTTTCTCAATTTTTGTTATAGCTATTGCAGCCGCTGAAGCAGCTATTGGCCCGGCTATTGTTTCATCAATTTATCGTAACAGAAAATCAACTCGTATCAATCAATCGAATTTGTTGAATAAGTAGTATTAATCATATAAATTCTAATATTCATAAATTAGAATTACCATGACCATACATTACGTAATAATACATGTTTTCAAAAATGTAAGAAATTAAAGTATCTTGGCTCTATCGCATGAGTCAATCCAGAAGTAGATTGATTAGAAAAATTATGATAAATTATTGATTCATCTGGTGTCTAAATATATGATTCATTTACAAGTTTACTAGATCGAAACTTTCTGACATTCAAAAATTTATAGATCCAAATGTCACATTCAGTAAAGATTTATGATACGTGTATAGGGTGTACTCAATGCGTGCGCGCCTGCCCAACGGATGTATTAGAAATGATACCTTGGGACGGGTGTAAAGCTAAGCAAATTGCTTCTGCTCCAAGAACAGAGGACTGTGTCGGTTGTAAGAGATGTGAATCCGCCTGTCCGACAGATTTCTTGAGTGTTCGAGTTTATTTATGGCATGAAACAACTCGAAGTATGGGTCTGGCTTATTAATACGTTCCAGAAAACCCTACTTGAATACATTTGATTTTTTTACCTTTACCGACAAAAACCCGCGCTCAAAAACTATTTATTTTGAGCACGGGTTTTTCTGGTCCAAGTTTATCTTGTTTTTACCATGAATAATTTTCCTTGGTTAACGCTAGTTGTAGTTTTGCCAATATTCGCGGGTTCCTTAATTTTCTTTCTCCCTCATAGAGGAAATAAGATAATTCGCTGGTATACTATAGGTATATGCATAATAGAACTCCTTCTAACAACCTATGCATTCGGTTATCGTTTCCAATTGGATGATCCATTAATGCAACTGACAGAGGATTATAAATGGATCGATTTTTTTGATTTTTACTGGAGATTGGGAATAGATGGAATTTCTATAGGACCCATTTTACTGACAGGATTTATCACAACTTTAGCTACTTTAGCGGCTCGGCCGATTACTCGAGATTCCCGACTATTCCATTTTCTGATGTTAGCAATGTATAGCGGTCAAATAGGACCATTTTCTTCTCGAGACCTTTTACTTTTTTTCATCATGTGGGAGTTAGAATTAATTCCAGTTTATCTACTTCTATCCATGTGGGGGGGAAAGAAACGTTTGTATTCAGCTACAAAATTTATTTTGTACACTGCAGGAAGTTCCGTTTTTTTATTAATGGGAGTTTTGGGTATTGGTTTATATGGTTCCAATGAACCAACATTAAATTTTGAAACATCAGCTAATCAATCGTATCCTGTAGCACTGGAAATAATATTCTATATTGGATTTCTTATTGCTTTTGCTGTCAAATCACCGATCATACCCTTACATACATGGTTACCAGACACCCATGGAGAGGCACATTACAGTACTTGTATGCTTTTAGCCGGAATCTTATTAAAAATGGGAGCGTATGGATTGGTTCGGATCAATATGGAATTATTACCCCACGCCCATTCTATATTCTCTCCCTGGTTGATTATAGTAGGCACAATTCAAATAATCTATGCAGCTTCAACATCTCCCGGTCAGCGTAATTTAAAAAAAAGAATAGCCTACTCTTCTGTATCTCATATGGGTTTCATAATTATAGGAATTGGTTCTATAAGCGATACAGGACTCAACGGAGCCATTTTACAAATAATCTCTCACGGATTTATTGGCGCTGCGCTTTTTTTCTTGGCCGGAACGAGTTATGATAGAATACGTCTTGTTTATCTCGACGAAATGGGCGGAATGGCTATAGCAATTCCAAAAATATTCACGACTTTCAGTATCTTATCAATGGCTTCTCTTGCATTACCGGGCATGAGCGGTTTTGTTGCCGAATTGTTAGTTTTTTTTGGAATACTTACTAGTCAAAAATATCTTTTAATGACAAAAATATTAATTACTTTTGTAATGGCAATTGGAATGATATTAACTCCTATTTATTCATTATCTATGTTACGCCAGATGTTCTATGGATACAAGCTTTTTAATGCCCCAAACTCTTATTTTTTTGATTCTGGACCGCGAGAATTATTTGTTTCGATCTCTATCCTTTTACCTGTAATAGGTATTGGTGTTTATCCCGATTTCGTTTTATCATTATCAGTTGACAAGGTCGAAGCTATTATATCCAATTATTTTTTTCGATAGTTTTTGTGAGTAAACCAAAAAATGAAACTGAAATCCCATGATTTAAAAAATGGTTGATTGTACAATAAAAAAATGAGTCTTTTATATTCTTTTAAGTAAAATAAATAAATTGGAATTCTATTATAACTAGATATCTTTTGAATTTGTGAGAACCATTTGAATCAAGTAATGGAAATGATTCAAATGGTTCTTGATTGTTTACATGAAGTTTTCGTATATATACCTGTATGCCGTCCTATGTTTATATTCGTCAAGTCTTTTATTCAATTAGATGTTAATGTAAATGAACCATAACTATGCAACCCTATTCCTAATAGATTAACCCCAAAATAGCATATCCAAATTATAAGAAAGCCCATTGAGGCCACAATTGCAGAATTTACACTTTCAAAATTTTTATTTGTTCTAATATGTAAATAAATAGCGAATATGGTCCAAGTAATAAATGCCCAAGTCTCCTTTGGATCCCAATTCCAATATGATCCCCATGCTTCATTAGCCCATACTGCTCCCGAAAGAATACCTACGGTTAAAAGGATAAACCCTAGACTAATAATACGATAACTCCAACGATCCAATTGTTGAATCAATTGATACCTGTAATAATTTTGAGACGAAATAAAAGAAGTGTTTCGTAAGACATTGTTTCTTTCGTTCACATATTGAATCTCACTAAAGTAAACTGACTCATTTTCTAAATTATTGCTTTTCCTAAAAATCCTTATGAATTTTCGAAATGTAATGACTAGAAGAGCTAGTGATAATAATGATCCACACAAAAGAGCTGCATAGCTCAATACCATCATACTTACGTGCATCATTAACCAATGGGATTGGAGAGCGGGTACTAATATCGCGGATTGATGCATTTCAGTTAAAAGACCCGAAGTTGCAAAACCTTGAGTAAAAATAGCACTTGGCGCGGTTATTGCGCTAAAATGGTTTTTATGTTTTTTAAAATACGGAATAATATGAATAAAGGAAAAACTCCACGAAAGAAAAATTAATGATTCATATAAATCACTTAATGGTAAATGCCTCAAATACATCCAACGAGTAACTAATAATCCTGTTATGCAGAAAAAAGTAGCTATCATCCCCTTTTCTGACGAATCATCTAGTCCTACGATTTCATCGACTAATAAAATTATCAAATGAATTGTAATTACAATTGAAACGATCGAAAAGGATATATGAGTTAATATATGCTCTAAAGTTGAAAATATCATAAAAATTATTAAATTAATAAGGGCGTCCCTCAATTATAGGAATTGAAATCGGGAATTGAATTCATTATAGGACTTACTCTTTTAGAAGATGCCATGCCGCCACTCGGACTCGAACCGAGATGCTCTAGCACTGCTTCCTAAGAGCAGCGTGTCTACCGATTTCACCATAGCGGCTTATTCGAAATCATAATAACCTATTTTTATTCAATCGTCGAGCTTGAAGGAGTTAATTCAATCCAATATTTTTTTTTAGGAAACCATTCAAATTGATGAATAAAAACTTGTTTAAAAATTAGGGATTAAAACGTTTTCGTTAACGTTAATAATATTTATTTTTCTTATTATTATCTTTTTATTTAGTTATTTAGTATTTTAGGATGTCAATTTTATTTAACTGAACTAACAATGTATTTTTTCGTCGGCTATTACTTTATGCTCTCCTAAAACTAAAATGTAACAGTTGTAACTAGATAATTTTTACTTCAATCCCTGGATATAAGTAAAAAAAATGTTCTGCCTCGTTTGCATTTTTTAATGATTAATTTCTTTTATCATTTATTTTATTAATCTAAAATAAAAAATTAATTTTATCGATTAATAAAAAAATCGAATTTTTATATAACACAATTTCAGCGATACACTCAAAAGATTTATGTAAATATTTGCATAGTTAGGTTGCGTTAGGATTTTTTGTTGTGTAGAGAGTTTGCGTTAAGATTTAGCAAACCCATTAAGTTAGGTATTTGGGATGGTCGTATCAATCATATAAAAAAATTTCGTATAGAAATTGTACCGTACTTCAAAATATTTTCTAAATTTTTTAATAATTTTTTAATTAATATATATATATTATATCTTGATCGATCTTCCAATCGAAACATAGGATCTAAAATAGATCACTCAAAATTGGCGCATTCGTCATATAACTACCTAAAAATGTAAACTATAACTACCTAAAAATGTAAACGGGACTTTTATTAATTTAATTGGGTTTAAGGAATTTATATAGTGATAATAATTTCTAAAACCCCAAATAATGGTTTAAAAGATTATAAAAAACATTTTAAACTTAATCAATTAGTTTCAACGACCTCTTCTTTATAATATAAAATCAAAAATATAACTAAAAAAAAATTAATATAACTAAAAAAAAATTCTTTTTATTATTGAGTAAGGGCGATGGGGAAAGTGATAATCCCCATCCGGAAAATGATAAAACATACTAAAATGAAAGGCGAAACCTTGCGCTTGCGTTTACCCTTTTTTCAAACAAAAAAGTACCATTAGAATTCAGTAGACAACAGAATTCTTATCTATATCAGAAACGAAAGAAAAATTTGGCTTCAAATTAAAGTAAAACAAATTCAATTTTATATTCGTTTAAATTAAAACATTATGAGACTAATTCTTTTTTATTTATTTTATTTTTAATGTATATTGTTTATATTGTAATTTATCTTATATATTCATATTTATTCTTTTACTATACTATTATGATGTTAATATTAATTCTAATTGATAAATATTATTTATCATTTTTATAACTTATAAATCTTATAAATAAACTATAAACAAAATTATATCACTTTATTAGTTATTAGAACGATTCAGATTATTTATTTGTTACACAAAAAAAACTTTTAGAACTCCCGGTAGAAAGAGATTTCGCTAACGAAAAAGCTTTCAATGCTGCCCTATATCCCTTCCTTTTCCAAATATTTTTACGAATACGTTTTTTTGAAATAGAGGTGCGCTTTTTTGGAACTGCCATTAAAAAGTTATAATAGGTTTTTCGGTTGGATGTGAAAGACATCTATTGTTCAAAATCAATTGTTCTTTACTATTCTCTATCTATTTTTTCTCGAAATTAGACTCCAAAAAAAAAAGGGGGGTAAAACTCCCATAAAATATTAATAAGAACGATAAGGTACACTATGCCAAATAGATTGAAGTTGATAAAAAAAAAAAAAAAAGAAAGATTGTCCGTTTCGTTTTCTTTCTATTTTCGTCGTGTTACATTTATACATGTAATAAAAAAATCTAAAAGTTTAATAACCCAACCCTTCTCCCGCTTAATTAAAAAATAAAAAACTTTAATAATTTTTTCTATTATATTAATTAATTTAATATTAATTTAATTGTTCAAGCTCGAAGAAAGAGTCCACAAAATTTTAATTATCAAATGAGAATTTTAATTATCAAATGAGACTAGTAGTTAATCTGTTAAAGGATACAAAATACATAATTTAAAGGCATTTTATTTGCCACCTTTTTTTTCCGTAAAATTAAAGTGTTGGATATCATAGCATTTCCTACAAATAGCTTTTATTGTAATGGAAGACAAACAATTAGTTACAAAACAAATTGGTTAATGATTCTAAATAACCGAATTACAATAAATAGTTTTAGTTATGGGCTTTATGATTCATATCAAATACTGTTTTTGGTATAATTATTTATCCTTGTTCTATAGATATAAAAAAATTATTGTAATACGTAATAATTAAAATGAAAATTCTAATTTTCATTTTTTATCTTCATAAAATTTTATTTAAAAATTTGAATTTAATATTAACAATTCAGTATTAATAAAATTAGTATTTATTTTTCACTAGTGACTTATTTATATCATTTGAATTTATATCATTTGACCAATTATAACCTCTTGATTTTAAATATTTGAAGTAGTTTGGAAAGATTCAGAATAATTAAGGCTAGAAAATTCTATTTAAGTTTTATTTTATATATCTTAATTTTTTTTTATTAACCGACCACAAACGAAATAAGAACCGGTGACTCAGAAACAATTAATTAAGATAATTTTTTTTTTTTTTTTTTTATGGAATATACATATCAATATTCATGGATTATACCTTTCATTCCACTTCCAGTTCCTATCTTAATTGGAACAGGACTTCTACTTTTTCCAACGGCAACAAAAAATCTTCGCCGTATGTGGGCTTTTCCTAGTGTTTTATTATTAAGTATAGTTATGGTTTTTTCAGCCCTTTTTTCTATTCAGCAAATAAATAATAATTCTGTCTATCAATATGTATGGTCTTGGACCATCAATAATGATTTTTCTTTAGAATTTGGCTGCTTGGTTGATCCACTTACTTCTATTATGTCGATATTAATCACTACTGTTGGAATTATGGTTCTTATTTATAGTGACAATTATATGTCTCATGATCAGGGATATTTGAGATTTTTTGCTTATATGAGTTTTTCCAATACTTCAATGTTGGGATTAGTTACTAGTTCTAATTTGATACAAATTTATATTTTTTGGGAATTAGTTGGAGTGTGTTCTTATCTATTAATAGGTTTTTGGTTCACACGACCCAGTGCCGCGAATGCTTGTCAAAAAGCGTTTGTAACTAATCGTGTCGGGGATTTTGGTTTATTATTAGGAATTTTGGGTTTTTATTGGATAACAGGTAGTTTCGAATTTCGGGATTTGTTTGAAATATTCAATAACTTGGTTTATAATAATGAAGTTAATTTTTTATTTGTTACTTTATGCGCCTCCCTATTATTTGCCGGCGCTGTTGCTAAATCCGCCCAATTTCCCCTTCATGTATGGTTACCTGATGCCATGGAAGGGCCTACCCCCATTTCGGCTCTTATACATGCCGCTACTATGGTAGCAGCAGGAATTTTTCTTGTAGCTCGGCTTCTTCCTCTTTTCATAGTTATACCTTACATTCTAAATCTAATAGCTTTGATAGGTATAATAACATTATTTTTAGGAGCCACTTTAGCTCTTGCTCAAAAAGATATTAAGAAAAGCTTAGCTTATTCTACAATGTCTCAATTGGGTTATATGATGTTAGCTCTAGGTATGGGGTCTTATCGAGCTGCTTTATTTCATTTGATTACTCATGCTTATTCGAAGGCATTGTTGTTCTTAGGATCTGGATCAATTATTCATGCGATGGAAGCTATTGTTGGATATTCTCCAGATAAAAGTCAGAATATGGTTC